GTTATGGATTTTCAGTTTATGGGGGGTAGTATGGGATCCGTAGTCGGAGAGAAAATCACCCGTTTGATTGAACACGCTGCCAATCAAAATTTACCTCTTATTATAGTGTGTGCTTCTGGGGGGGCGCGCATGCAGGAAGGAAGTTTGAGCTTGATGCAAATGGCTAAAATATCGTCTGCTTTATATGATTATCAATTAAATAAAAAATTATTTTATGTATCAATCCTTACATCTCCGACAACTGGTGGAGTGACAGCTAGTTTTGGTATGTTGGGGGATATCATTATTGCCGAACCCAATGCCTACATTGCATTTGCAGGTAAAAGAGTAATTGAACAAACATTGAATAAAACAGTACCCGAAGGTTCACAAGCAGCTGAATACTTATTCCAGAAGGGTTTATTCGACCTAATTGTACCACGTAATCTTTTAAAAAGCGTTCTGAGTGAGTTATTTAAGCTCCACGCCTTTTTTCCTTTGAATCAAAAGTCAAGCAAAATCAAGTAGAGCACTAAGTTCAATTATTTTTTTTGTGTTTGTAGCAAAAAGTAGTTAGTTTATCGGAATCAAAGTAAATAAGATAATAATGGCCTTTTCTTTGGTGATAGAAGATCGAATTGTAGAAAGAATCAAAACGAAAGTTGAGGATAACTCTTTTTTTGACCTATATTCCTGATTACGAATCAAGAAACCTTTATCACCAAGAGTGAGTTCTTCCGTTCGTGAAATTAGTAAAATAAAACGAATTTGGTCTTGTCTTAGGTATATAATTTGAAATTTCAATATAGATAATAGAGTTTTGTATCTTTCTCTATCTACCGAAAAACCATTTTAGCTAAAAATCCATGTTGGGTCGGATTCGAACGAATCCTTCGATAATCGGTAAAAAACTCTTTATCTATTTTTAGAAAATTAGAAGACAAGAACAAAAGACAAAGAAATGAAGAAAAATAATAAAGTTTATTATCATTATCATACATATCTTTCTCATGGAGGAGATGAATAAGTCCATTTATTTAGTTCTACAGTTCTACATTCTTTGCACTTATTCTTATTATACGTACTCAGTTAGATTTAGATATATCGATACTTCGATCTATACTAAGAATTTTAAATTCTTCAAATTCTATTAATAATAAATATTATCTAATTAGAATTTAAATTCTTAATTTAATTATAATTATTACAAGATATCTTTATTTATATAATAACATAATAACAGATACAAATAGTAAATCGAGGTACCCCTTCTATGACAAATTTGAACCTTCCATCTATTTTTGTGCCGTTAGTAGGCCTAGTCTTTCCGGCAATTGCAATGGCTTCTTTATTTCTTCATGTTCAAAAAAACAAGATTGTTTAGATCCGCTGGGACCCAATCTCATCCATTTTTTTTTTGAAAACGTGGACTTGTATCATAACACGGATATCTATTTATTGGAATATAGTATAACATGTGATTTCCACCGAACATAAAGGAAAAAACTCTTATGCCCGCAGAAACATGATATATGGATATATCAATTCTAGCAATTTTCAAATAGATCAGGATCTCTGGATGGCTGAAATGTAGTCGGTGAATCTATATGTATATCGATATGTATAGTGGGATCGTATTAAATAAAGAGTATGTTATTATTTTAGATTTAACCAATTTGATGAATTACTCCTAAAGGTTGACATCAAACTAGTGCTAGTTCACCTCAAACTAGTGCTAGTTGATGAGAGTTACTTCGGAAACAAAAAAGTAAAGTCAAATTTCTCTGGGGTATTATCTCAATTCCAATAAAATGCAATCGAGTAAAGTATGACTTGGCGATCAGACGATATATGGATAGAACTTATAACGGGGTCTCGAAAAATAAGTAATTTCTGCTGGGCCTTGATCCTTTTTTTAGGTTCATTAGGCTTCTTATTAGTTGGAACTTCCAGTTATCTTGGTAGAAATTTGCTATCTTTTTTTCCGCCTCAGCAAATCATTTTTTTTCCACAAGGAATCGTGATGTCTTTCTACGGAATTGCGGGTCTCTTTATTAGCTCTTATTTGTGGTGCACAATTTCCTGGAATGTAGGTAGTGGTTATGATCGATTCGATAGAAAGGAAGGAATAGTCTGTATTTTTCGTTGGGGATTTCCGGGAAAAAATCGTCGCATATTCCTCCGATTCCTTATAAAAGATATTCAGTCCGTTAGAATAGAAGTTAAAGAGGGTATTTCTGCTCGTCGTGTTCTTTATATGGACATCCGAGGCCAGGGGTCCATTCCCTTGACCCGTACTGATGAGAATTTGACTCCACGAGAAATTGAACAAAAGGCTGCTGAATTAGCCTATTTCTTGCGTGTACCAATTGAAGTATTTTGATAAATTGAGAATCAGAACGTTCATTCAATTAAAGAAAACGTATATGAAAGAACCATAAAACGAAACTCTTTTTATGGTCTTTATGCGTTTTATGGTCTTTATGCGCACGCAATTCAATAACAAATAACAAATCGAAAT